GTAATCCTACGATTTCGTAGACTAATAAGTTCATGAAATGAATCGTAATCACAATTGAAATGATCGAAAAAGAGATATGAGTTAATATATGTTCTAAAGTCACAAATATCATAAAAAAAGGTGTCCCATTACAGAATTGAAATCGGAAATTGAATACATTATAGGATAAATTGTGTCTCTTTTATAGGATGCCGCCACTCGGACTCGAACCGAGATGCTCTAGCACTGCTTCCTAAGAGCAGCGTGTCTACCGATTTCACCATGGCGGCTTACTTGAAATAATAATATTCATTTCATGTTGAATCGTCAAGAATCAAGGATTCAATATAGTTTAGGAAACATTAGAATCGATGAAAAAAGACTCGTTTAAATTCATATTTGAATCTTCAATAAAATAATCCTTAGATAATCCTTAGTTAGTATCGTCCTAGGTTCAGTTTTAACAATCAACTTTCACGTACTATAAACTAAGTTCCCCCGATACAGTTGAAATTTCGATAGTTTTGCTCTCAGTAGAGGTATAGAATTAAGAATTGTCCTTTTTCTTTCTATTTTTTTGATGATTTGTTTTTCATTTATCCGATGAAATCGGATAAATGAAAAAGATTGATTTTTATTGATTTTTTTTCAATGAAAAAAAAATCAAATAACTAAGATCTCATATGTATTACAATTTCATCACTAAATCCATTTGGAATTTTTCTAACGATTCCGATACTTTAGTATCATTAAGTATTAATACTCTTCATTGTGTATATGTATATAATATAAATAAGGTAACATTTACCAAACCAATTAAGTTTTAGGTTAGGCATATAACAAAATAAAAGAGTTTAAATTTCTATGACAATTGTACTATTCACAATAGAAAATCTTAATCCTATTTTTCTATTGTGAAAAGTTAATGTATAGGGAAAAAATACTATTCTTAATAAGAACCCAATATACAGAAAACTCTTATTCTACATACCACACCACAGCAGCTAGTTCTAACTAATATTGAGTAGTTCAATACATTAATTAATGTGAATCGTTCATCTTAAAAAATTTTCAGTTCTTCGGGCTATGTCAATTCCAATTATCCCAAGACTTTATTATTTGTTTGTCGCACAAAAAAACTTTTTGAATGTCCGGTAGAAACCGATTTCGCTAAAGAAAAAGCTTTTACTGCAGTTAAATATCCTTTTTTCTTCCAAATATTCCTACGAATATGTTTTTTTGACATAGAAATACGTTTTTTTGGAACTGCCATTCAAAAAAGGGTTACTCATTTTTATTTATCGTTGTATGTGAAAGACATGTATTGTTCGGAATAGATCGTTTTTTTTAATCATTATCTATACTTTATTCTGTGAATAATAGTTTTTTTTTTAACTTTCAACATTTAACATAAAAAAACAAATAACATAAAATAACAAATAATATATATATATATTATTTATTTTTTTTTTTCATTATTTTTGTTTATTGTTCTTTTCGAAAGAGATAAGAATTGGTGAATCGGAAACAATTATTAATTATAAAAAAAAAATCTCAATTTGTTTGTTTTCTTATGGAACATACATATCAATATGCATGGATAATACCTTTTCTTCCACTTACAGTTACTATGTCAATAGGATTTGGACTTATACTTATTCCGACAGCAACAAAAAATATTCGTCGTATATGGGTTTTTCCTAGTATTTTTCTGTTAAGTATAGCTATGGGATTTTCGGCCAATCTGTCTATTCAACAAATAAATGGAAGTTTTATTTATCAATATCTATGGTCTTGGACCATAGATATTGATTTTTCCTTAGAGTTTGGATATTTGATCGATCCACTTACTTCTATTATGTCAATACTAATTACTACTGTTGGAGTCATGATTCTTATTTATAGTGACAATTATATGTCTCACGACCAAGGATATTTGAGATTTTTTGCTTATATGAGTTTTTCCAATACTTCCATGTTGGGATTAGTTACTAGTTCTAATTTGATACAAATTCATATTTTTTGGGAACTAGTGGGAATGTGTTCATATTTATTAATAGGGTTTTGGTTCACACGACCGATTGCCGCAAGTGCTTGTCAAAAAGCTTTTGTAACTAATCGTGTAGGAGATTTTGGTTTATTATTAGGAATCTTAGGTCTTTATTGGATAACAGGTAGTTTGGAATTTCGGGATTTGTTCGAAATAGCTAATAACTTGATCCATAATAATGGGGTCAGTTCCTTATTTGCTACTTTGTGTGCCTCTTTATTATTTGTCGGTGCAGTTGCTAAATCTGCACAATTCCCCCTCCACGTATGGTTACCTGATGCCATGGAAGGACCTACTCCTATCTCGGCCCTTATACACGCTGCTACTATGGTAGCAGCAGGAATTTTTCTTGTAGCTCGGCTTATTCCTCTTTTCATAGACATACCTTATATAATGAATTTAATTTCTTTAACAGGTGTAATAACAGTACTATTAGGAGCTACTTTTTCTCTTGCTCAAAGAGACATTAAAAGAAGTTTAGCCTATTCTACAATGTCTCAATTAGGTTATATTATGTTAGCTCTAGGTATAGGTTCTTATCGAGCGGCTTTATTCCATTTGATCACTCATGCCTATTCTAAAGCTTTATTGTTTTTGGGATCTGGATCTATTATTCATTCAATGGAACCTATTGTTGGATATTCACCAGAAAAAAGTCAGAATATGGTTCTTATGGGTGGTTTAACAAGATATGTTCCAATTACAAGAACTACTTTTTTATTAGGTACACTTTCTCTTTGTGGTATTCCACCTCTTGCTTGTTTTTGGTCCAAAGATGAAATTCTTAATGATACTTGGTTATATTCACCAATTTTTGCAATAATACCTTGTTTCACAATAGGATTAACCGCATTTTATATGTTTCGGGTATATTTACTTACCTTTGATGGGTATTTGCGTGTTTATTTTCAAAATCACAGTAGCACTAAAAATAATTTGTTCTATTCAATATCTCTATGGGGAAAAGAAGCACCAAAAACAGTCAATAAAAATTTACTTTTATCAACAATGAATAAAAAGGTTTACTTTTTTTCAAAAGATACATATAAAATCATTGATAATGATAAGATACGATACTTTAGTACTTACTTTGGAAAAAAATATACTTCCATGTATCCTCATGAATCAGACAATACTATGCTATTTCCTCTGCTTGTATTGGTACTATTCACTTTGTTCGTTGGATCAATAGGAATTTCTTTTGATCAAGGAGTAATGGATTTTGATATATTATCGAAATGGTTAACCCCATCCCAAAATCTTTTCCATCCAAATTCGAATTATTCTGTGAATTGGTATGAATTTTTTACAAATTCAATTTTTTCAGTAAGTATAGCCATTTTAGGATTATTCATAGCATATATTTTATATGGGTCTGTTTATTCATTTTTCCAGAATTTGGACTTAATCAATTCATTTCTAAAAGGGAGCCCTAAGAGAATTATCTTGGATCAAATAAAAAGTGTTATATACAATTGGTCATATAATCGTGGTTACATAGATATTTTTTATACTAGGGTTTTAGCCATGGGTATAAGAGGATTAACCGAGCTAACTCAGTTTTTTGATAGACATATAATTGATGGAATTACAAATGGAGTTGGCCTTACAAGTTCCCTTATAGGTGAAGGTATCAGATATATGGGGGGGGGACGAATCTCGTCTTATTTATTTTTATATTTTTTTTATGTATCAATATTTTTATTATTTTTTTTGTTCATTGGTATAAACCCAATAATTATACAGGTCTCCCTGGGATAATTTTTTTGTCGTGTACAAAGACATTTTTCGTTCTATCATTTCCGAAAAAGTCGATAAACTAGGTGGATATGTAAAAGATATTTTTTTTTTCCCATTACTTGGACATGTATAAAAAAAATATTGTGACATTTCATTTCGTACAGCATTTTCAAACCGATCATTTTTTATATATCGCAATGGACAATTCCATCGTTTATAATCGAAAAGAAAAGTCACAAGAGGTTTTTCAAACCAGAAATAAGTCTTTTCATTTTTCTCTTCTTTAAGTCTTCCCAATTCCCAATTATCTTGATACCTATCAAGATAAGAATCTTCGTAAACTGGGCTATCTTTATAGCATGTCTCTTTAAAGTGAAAGTGGAATTCCCCCTTTGTTTTTTCCTTTCCATTCACTCGGATCTCTTCCGTTTCATCTATTTTTTCCGGATCTTCCTGTTCTTCCGAACAAAGGGAAGGGTCTTCTTCGGCGGATCCCTCTTGTTCCTGTTTAGTCTCCTTCGTTTCGGAAGTTGTTTCTACATCGCTTTCTTCCTCACTTTCTCCCCTTTCTTCCATTTCTGAGGTTTCTTTCAGTTTCTTAGTGACAATAGGCGACGGCATTCTGCCTAAATAGTAGACACAGGTGATAAATAAGAGAATACTAAAGATTCGAGCCATAGAATTTCTCAATTCTGACACAAGGTACTTATTGGATCGAATAGAATGATTTTGCCGTATCCAGAATAATACCAATCCAACCCATTTCATGAATAAAATGTGACCAATTAACCAACCAACAAAACTACTTGTTACAAATAACATCTTGTTGTTGCATCGAAACATATAAATGTTGACTAATCTGGCTAACGTTGAACTTGGTAAAATTAAATGGTTGAATAATTGAAAAATTAGATTATTCAGGAATACACATTGAATGCTGAGATTACGCATTGAATTTCTGGTAGTAGATCCATAATAAAAAAAGTTTTTGTGATTGTTCCAGAAGAAATGAAACAAAAGATACGGTAGAACTAGGACAGTTATTGTATGAGGTCTACCCAATGCTAGATGCAGAGGCGCATAATAGATCGATATGAACATCATGAGCTGTCCCGTAATAAAACCAGTTGTTGCTGATACCTCCTTCTCGGTTCCTTCTTCCATAACCCGAGCTCGGAGAAGGAAGAGAGAAGAGGGCCCTATGGAGAATGTGGTCAGAAATCCATAATAG